ATCTTCTGTTTTCGATTATCTAATAAATCACTTAATGAAAGTAGATTCTCTTTCCATTCATTTCAAAACTTCCACGATCCCTTCCCGAACCAAACATGAATCTTTCGATTCATTTGGCTCTCACGCTCAATTACTTCAATTTCTTATGGCGAATTTCCATATATATATTCATATTCTATTTTTGAATGTAATGTAATGAGCCTATCCTCTTTTCTCTGTTCATATTCTAAAATAAAAATAGGATCACTAATCCAAGACTAGAACTATACGATTCAGAGGACTCTTCTGACCAAAGAAAAAACATGTAATTGTCAGCAAAGTTGTTTCGTTATTTTCTTCAAATCCAAAAAAATCCTTCTTACTTTATACATAGGTCATCAAATTCAGCATTAGAAATACCCATTTTTTTCCAATAACAGGTTCAAATCATTTTATCGACATGAGTGTTATATATCGAAAAAATTTCCAACTATCTGTATTAACATAGTGGTAGAAAGAGTACTATGCCGCGTTTGGACTTCAAATGGAATAAGCTTTAACCATATTAATGATTCCACATCGTTGTGTTTTTGATAGAGAATCAAAGTAGATTTACCAACAAATTACGAAATGCTACGGTTCTTCCATATGATTTCTTAATTTATTCAGAAGTAATTCGCAGGATCATCCACCTTTCTTGCCGAGTTAGCACGAAAAAAGGTGCAGCCGGTTGAATCCGGCCTATTATTGAAATAAACAACTCGCACACACTCCCTTTCCAAAAAAGATCAATACACCAAGCACTACACTTAGATTTATTGGATTTGTTGCTAAAATATCGGTATTAAACCCGAAACTCCCGGCGAATGGCCAGTGGCCCAAGGAAGCGAAAGAATCAGTTACATTTTTCATAAGATCCCCCTTATAGATAGACTAAAAAATCGAACGGAGTTCCTTTTGTATCACTTCACCCTCTTTTTTTTATTGAAATTCTCACTAAGTCAACAAGAATGCGACTTATTAGAATTAAGTACTAAAGTACTAGGCCTCATGTCAATTGCGACATACCTCGTTTATTGCAAGATTTCCAAAAAGAAAGGATTCTAGTAAGAGAAAGGAAGCAAGCGAGTCGGTATGCTAATTTCTTATCCTCAAATCAGCTCTTCCCGTAGGCTATTGTCTCAACCAATAAGTAATTGTAGGAGTTAAATCTTGATATAATTCAAAAAAGCAAACGACAAGTCGAAGGCAATAAAATAAGAAAAGAAATACTTATTTTTCCTATTTCTAGGATTCAACAAATTAAACAAAAGGATTCGCAAATAAAAGAGCTAATGCTACAACCAATCCATAAATTGTTAAAGCTTCCATAAAAGCCAGACTAAGCAATAAAGTACCTCGTATTTTTCCCTCAGCCTCGGGCTGTCTCGCAATACCTTCTACAGCTTGGCCCGCGGCAGTACCTTGTCCCACTCCAGGCCCAATAGAAGCAAGCCCTACGGCCAATCCAGCAGCAATAACGGAAGCAGCAGAAATCAGTGGATTCATGATAAGTTCCTCGCACCAAAATAAAGAAATGGTTAATGATACAATCAACCGATGAATTAGAACTTCATTATTCTATCGCTACGACTCATCAAGTTACAGTAACTACGAACTCTGAATTGAAGTAAAAATATTAATTATGGAATCTTCAGAACTACTTCAATATCTCTTTTTTAGTTTCTATCCCCCGCAAAGTCTTTGTGAATCCCTACGACTTTAGTTCTTCCATTTCTTTGTTCCGAACCATTCTTGGAAGTCCTCGTTCTTTATTTTATGTGATCTCTTTATTCATTCAATTCGGACGAAACGGAAGGGCTTCTATTGGAATCCCCATCTAAATTGACAGTAGTTAGGGCAAATTTAGATATATTATATCTTTAGTTCATATAACTAGTCAATTATAACATATACATGTGTTTCTTCTATGACGTAAACCGATTAATTCGTTTAATCGGATTCTTATAAATCATTCTTCGAAACATCTACAAGAGTTAGCTTATGCTTATAGCCATTAAATCGCATAGACCTAGTTCAACGACCTAGTTCAACCTCCTCTACTAACCCGCCTATTTTTTATGAATCTACTTTATTTGTAAACTCTTTTACTCCTTTTCATTATCATTATCCTAGATGGAGACAATTTAAAAGGATAAATTCATTAGGCTGAATCGTTGCTTTGATTTTGATTGATCTAAGCTAAGTTCATGCAATTTATTATAATTTTATTTTAGTCAATCGTTGAATTGAATGAAATCAACCGAAACCCGAATTGTTCCATAAACCATCTTTTTTTTATTTATTTAATTGTGTATCCATAGTCATAATATCATAAATGCCCTAAAAATTCTTATTCAAATTAAATTATGACTCCTAATATTTACTTTGGAATTGACTGACCAATAGAATATAGAATATTCGTTGGAGTGGAGGGGGTATGATCGAAAAATGGGCTAAACGGGAATTTTAGGAAAAAGATCGTTTCGATCTCTTTCCCCTTTTTACAAGAACCCCCAATATCCGTAATCTTTTTGCTATTATTTCAGATTCTAGATATATACCATGCCATATTTTTCTGTATTTTTTATTTTTAGATTTATGTTCCCTAAGTAGATTATCTTGAGCCACGCATATATTGTGTTGGGCTAAGATAAAAAAATTCTTTCAAAAATTTCAAAAAAGAGTCAATGATGGCCCTCCATGGATTCGCCTATATAGGCCGCAGCTAACGTTGCAAAAATAAGGGCTTGAATACCACTTGTAAATAATCCAAGGAACATGACCGGTATAGGAACTACTGAAGGTACTAAAGAAACAAGAACAACAACTACTAATTCATCCGCTAATATATTCCCAAAAAGTCGAAAACTAAGTGATAACGGTTTTGTGAAATCTTCTAAGATATTAATGGGTAAAAGAATTGGAGTTGGTTGAATGTATTTACTGAAATAACCCAATCCTTTTTTGGTAAGACCCGCATAAAAATATGCCACTGACGTGAGTAAAGCTAAAGCAACGGTAGTATTTATATCATTTGTGGGTGCAGCTAACTCTCCATGAGGTAACTGTATTATTTTCCAGGGTAAAAGGGCCCCCGACCAATTAGAAACAAAAATAAATAGAAACATAGTGCCAATAAAGGGAACCCAGGGCCCATATTCTTCTCCAATCTGAGTTTTGCTCACGTCTCGAATGAATTCGAGAACATATTCGAAAAAATTCTGACCGGTAGTCGGAATGGTTTGTGGATTCCGAACAGCTATAGCGGCTGAACCTAATAAGATAGCAATTACAAACCAAGAAGTAATAAGTACTTGAGCATGGACTTGGAAACCCCCTATTTGCAAATAGAAATGTTGGCCTACTTCCACGCCGGATATGTCATATAGCCCTTTTGGTGTGTTGATGGAACATGATAGAACATTCATATTGCCCCCTGACATAAATAGAACTTTAAAAGGAATTATTTTGATTCAACCGGCCCTTTCTTAACTTATATATTTTGTATACTAACCGATCACATAATAATAATAGCCCCTTTTTATCTCTTTTTGAGATTCTAGAATAGTAACCGATTCCAAAAATCTATGGAGTTCAAAAAGTCATTTATCTTATTATTAATCAATAATTTCTTATATAGCTAGAACGGCCCTCACAAATGGCGAATACTAATTTGTTAAGAATTAATCGGATTGAAGCTATAGCGTCATCATTCGCCGGGATCGAAATATCTGCAAGATCCGGGTCACAATTTGTATCGATTAAACAGATCGTTGGGATTCCTAAAGTAATACATTCTCGAAGAGCTGTATATTCTTCTTGCTGATCAACGATTATTACAATATCGGGTAACTCTGTCATATATTTAATCCCACCTAGATATGTTTGCAGGCGGGATAATTGTCTCTTCAATACCGCCGCATCTCTTTTCGGAAGGCGGCTGAGCTTCTCCGTTTTTTGTTCCGTCCTCAAGTCCCTGAACTTATGAAGTCTTGTTTCTGTAGTAAACCAATTCGTTAACATACCGCCGAGCCATTTTTTATTAACATAATGACATCGAGCCTTTGTTGCAGCTCGCGCTACTGAATCAGCTGCTTTATTTTTGGTACCAACAATTAAGAATTGTTTTCCCCTACTTGCTGCATCAAAAACTAAATCACAAGTTTCTGATAAAAAACGAGCAGTTCTAGTAAGATTTGTAATATGAATACCTTTACGCCTTGCCGAGATATAAGGTGCCATTCTAGGATTCCACTTCCGAGTACCATGACCAAAATGAACTCCTGCTTCCATCATCTCTTCCAAATTGATGTTCCAATATCTTCTTGTCATTTCTCCCTACACTTCCTCTTTTTAAGAGACGAGGTGCCCTAATAAAATAAATAATTGTTCCGATGGAACCTTCTCTTCTACCGGAGATTGGCTGTTGATACATGACCCAATAAATGAATTCCTTTCTATTTGTTATTATCTTTCTTTATTACTTCATTACCAAATCAAATGAAATGGGTGGACCAAATACAGATAGTTAGCAGGGGTAAATTCACTCTTATGAATCATTAAACCCTAGAAATGGTTGTTCTGATGTATCATGGAAATTCTTTGAAATGCAAGAATTAAATAATTCTCTGTGGTGGAACAAAATATCTCCTATTTCCTCCTCAAATAAATTTCTCTTTTTGGGTTCCAAAGAAGTGTTGTTAGGCTGCCTTGAACGGCGCACTAATCCTCTGAATCCGGTACCGACGGGTATCATCCCTCCCAGAACTACGTTCTCCTTCAGGCCTTTCAACCAATCGATACGACCCCGGAGAGCCGCTTTTGCTAAAACTCGAGTGGTTTCTTGAAAACTCGCTTCGGATATGAAACTTTGAGTATTCAGAGATGCTCTCGTTATTCCCAATAAAACGGCTCGGTAACAAATCGCCTCCTCCAAAGCGCGCCCCGTTCGTTCCGCCCGCCACAACCCAATTAGTTCTCCGGGTGAAAAAACATTAGACATTCCTTCTTCGGAAACCAAGACTTTTGATGTTATTTGACGTACAATAATTTCTATATGCCTATTATGAATCTGCACTCCCTGGGATCGATAAACCTTTTGGATCTTATTAACCAGAGAGATGCGACTCTGCACTATAGTTAGCTCAGCACCAATCAAGAATCCCCAAGGAATTCCAAGAATTCTTGTTATACGCCCATTCCAATCCCCAACTCTCTTTTCTAGGTTCATCGATATTGAATCAATTGAACGTACTTCTAACACTTGTTCCACTTTTGGAAGACCCTGTGTTATATCACCAGATTTCGATTTTTCATATATAAATGTAACTAATGTATCCCCTTTGTAAAGGATTTCCCCATAATGGCCATGAACGGTTGCTCCTGGAGTGGCCAAATAAGGCTTAGTTGATCTTATTACTACAGAGTCGACTTGAACAATTAGAATTTGACCTGATTTTAGGTAGGGTCCCTTTTTGGCTATATATACATTTTCACAAATAAACTGTCCAAGACTAATTATTGTGGATGTCTCTTCACAATAATTATGATGGAAAAAATACCAATTCAAATTGAATGGATTCAAAATGATGTTACTGCTACTACATGGATCGGGATTATAAATTCTCCCGCTTTCGTCCATTAAAGAATATTTAAGTATTCGAAAAGTCTGTTTTAAATTTTCAAGTTGCAAATATTTAGTTATCAAGATCCGATTCTGGGTTCTTAAAAAATAAATATTTGCAACTTGAAAAATGGTTCCTAAAGGACCCAAGAATTTCCTAATTGGAATTAGGGGCTCTCTTTTAATTGATTCTTTTATCACATTGTGATATTTTACATTGTTAAATGGGCCCATTCGAGAACAGTTGGATGATGACAAAATTATCAAAGATTGGCATTCCTTATTTTTATTCAACAACGTACGAATAGTTCCTTGATTTTGGCTAAGTGATTGTTTAATTCTTGCCCTTGCCTTGGAATAAAACGGATTAATAGTGGTACAATCTGATCCATTATCAGAGATCAATCCTGAACCTGACGGATCATTTCTTTTTCCGGGAGGGGATTGGACTAAGTCGATTCTTAGGAAATCTCGAATTAAACCATTTATCCTTACTTCAACAAAGGAAGCACAAGCACAAGCCTCTCCGGCAGAATAACTTTTTTCATCTTGGTCCCAATTCAAAACTAAACAAGTCCGAACTAATTGAATACTTGTGTCGGAAATTCCCCCAATTGGTTTGCCATTTCCACGAAGGATATAATTGACAACTCGGAGTTTCATATTATCCCTTTCCTGTAACAGATCCCCTGGGAAAGGTGTTGCTAAATTTATACCGTCTGTGATTTCATATGTGACTACAGGTCGAACCAAAATAAAATGCCTTTTCTTAGTAGGTGTGATCCGTTGGATATAGATCCCACTTTTCCATTTTTTCGATTCTGTTTTTCCCACTCCTGGGGGTATCAAGATGCCACTATGTCGGGCTATCTTATCTATCTCTCCAGGAAAATAGATATCCCCGGAAAAGATTTTGAGTTCGATTTTTTTTTTTTGTCTCTCCACTCGGACCAAGCCGCCGACTCGGCTTCTTATATTTAAAGCGATTCGTGTATCTATTCCAATGATACTATTGTTCCGCACCATTATGGAAGAAGATCCGGGCAAAATATGCACTTCTTCGGGAATGAAAAAAAACCGATCTACTTTCATTTGATATTTTGGCTTAAATTCTTTAACTCCTCGATACTCGACCAAATCCTCTTTTTTGACAAGTGAATGCGCCTCTACAGTCCCATATTTAGTAATCCCCGAGCTGTTTCTTCTGTATCGGGGATCATCAAAATAAGCAAAAATACTATTTCTACGGAAAATTCCATTTATGGGTATTTGTATTTCAATCGAGCTACCGGAATCGGAATGGGGCGGTTGTTCTTTCTCTCGTTCTCGAATTGATTGGAATGGAATAATGAATCTATTTCCTCGCCTCTTTGCTAATAAATAGGAATTCTCGAGGAGAATAGCAGGATATATGAGATTACAATGACCAGTCCATATGATTCGATTAAGTTCTGAATAATTAGGAATCCCGCCTTCTTTTTTATCAGAAAGAGAAAGATCCGAGCGGAAGAGTTTATGTCTCACTTGATCATTAGTCAGAGAGAGACTCGAAATATATTTTCGTTCGACAGAAATAGAATGCGCGTTTATTTGATCTTGATCCTTGTGGAGCGAAAAGGGAACTATACTAGATTCGCACGAACCTCCTGATAATACCCATAAATGACTTGTTTTTGGTAAGAGATGAACATTGCCATATGTAAATTCCGGTGCATGGTATACATCAGTACTCCAGTGCATTTCTCCTTCTGAATCCGAATAAATATGTTTTCGAACCCTCTCTTTAAAATTTAAAGTGTATGCTCCCGCGCGAATTTCAGCAATCACTTGTTCTGATTCTACGTGTTGATTATTTT